CGGGGGGGGGGGGTGGTTTGTTGTTGGGGTTTGTTTTTTTGTTTGGTTTTTTGTTGGGGTGGAGTTAGGAGGCTGGTTTATGTTAAGAAAAAGGAAAGGAGCGGTGATTGGTTGTTTTGGCAGTTGGAAGTGTAGGGGGGTGGTTAATTTGAAATGTGTTGATGGTAAATGGTTGGGATAATGTAGGGGAATATGGTTTGGTTGTTTAGTGAAAAAAAATAAAAATCAAGATAAAAAAAAAAAATGATGCGTAAAATGGGATTTAAATGTTTTTTCCTAGAGAATGATAAAATAATCACTATGTCCGGCAACCATTACACTATTTATTGTCTAGAGGTAGGTAGCGCGCCGACCATGAATGGGGTCAAAGTGCATCAGTGTCAAGTTTGCGACGACCTTATCCGTTAGACCATGACATTCTGGGTGTTAGGGGATTCATATGCTCGACGGTCATGTGATGGACATGTCAAGAGGAAGATAACACCTGCTCTGCACTTGAAGGGCTTATTGAAGAGACGCTAAAAGAAAACAAGTGTAGGAGGTCGGTATGCCGCGGTAAAGAGGTTAGGGAGGAGTATTCAACCGACCACTTGTATCTGTGAAGAGCAAGTAGGAGGGAAGGGAGGAGGGTATGTTCCTGAAGTTACAACCAATAGCGCAAAAGAGCAAGGTTAGGCGAGGTATGCGCTTGAGGGCAATAACTAAGGGTATAACTGACGTTGAGTAGCTCGGTTCTCGTGAGAAGCGCGATCAATAGATAACCATGTTCTCTGGCTTGGGTGTGCTTGAAGGCTGTTGTTCGAGAAGATTACCTAGGAGGTGGGCGAATTCAGTAGACTAGAAGAATTCAAAGGTGTGCTGGGACATTCCTCGTTTGTTGGATGGAGGTGTGCACGGTAGGTGAAACTTGGATGTATGGGTGACGCTTGCGGTTTGACTGTTGGTAGGAGCATTTGGGCTATATAGTACCTGGGGTAGGAATGTGCCTGGTGGGTGTGCTGTCCGGATGACACTTATTTTGGAGATAATGTTTGGGTTTGTGGTGGACGAGCATTACATATACTATGGATTATCCTACATTACATGGGATGTTTGATGGGGTAAAGAATGTGATGCATTACTATGCATACCCTGAAAGCAAGAGGAAAATTGCTGGGGGGGGTAAGGGGGGGGGTGGAATGGAGGGTGAATTTAGCTGTTCCTGTAGTTAAATTTTGTAACGGCGGCTTTTCAGGCCGCAGATCTCGGAGAGAGGCCGAGTGGGAATTTATGATAATGTTTGTCCTGTTTTTGGGGCTGTGCTTTGCTTTAGGGGGGTTAGCTGTTGCGTCTAACCCGTCCCCTTACTATGGGGTGTTGGGGTTAGTTGTGGCGGCGGTTGCGGGGTGCGGTTGGCTGGTGAGTTTGGGGGTGCCTTTTGTCTCTTTGGTGCTTGTTATGGTTTATTTGGGGGGGATGTTGGTGGTGTTTGTGTACTCGGTGTCGTTGGCGGCGGACCCTTATCCTGAGGCCTGGGGTAGTTTGGGTGTTGTTGGTTATGGTTTTGGGATGGGGTTGGTTGTGGTAGTGGGGCTTGTTATGGGAGGGGGGTTGGAGTTGTTGGTGGATGAGGGTACGGTGAATAATGGGGGTTTGGTGTCGGTTCGATCGGATTTTAGTGGGGTGGCTGTGCTGTACTCGGAGGGGGCGGGATTGCTTTTGATTGGGGGGTGAGGGTTACTGCTGACTCTGTTTGTGGTGCTGGAGCTTGTGCGGGGGTTATCTCGGGGGGCGATTCGGGCTGTTTAGGGGCGGGGTCAGGAAGTAGTTTAGTTGAAAATGCCAGCTTTGGGAGTTGGAGAGGAGGGTTTGAGTCCCTTCTTCCTGATATGGCCGGCGAGGTAACTCTAAGAAGGGGTTTAGTCTTCAATCTTTGGCTTACAAGACCAATGTTTTTATAAACTATTAGAGTTGATTAGAGTTTGAGTAACTTGTTCTCTAAAAGGGCCGCGAGGGGGAACAGGATTAGGATGATTGTGAAGTAAGAGAGTGAGGCTAGCTGGCCGATGATGATGAAGGGGTGTTCTACTGGTTGGCTGCCTACTCAGGTTAGGACAAAGATGTTGGCGACTAGGGCTCAGAATAGGATTTGTGAGAGAGGACGGAAGGTCATGGATCGTAGTTTTGATGTGTGTAGTAGAGGGACGAGGAACAGGACTAAGATGGAGGCGGCTAGGGCTAGTACTCCTCCTAGTTTGTTTGGGATGGATCGAAGGATAGCGTAGGCAAATAGGAAGTATCATTCGGGTTTGATGTGAGGAGGGGTGACAAGGGGGTTGGCTGGGGTGAAGTTTTCTGGGTCGCCTAGGAGGTTAGGGGAGAATAGGGCTAGTGAGACTAGCAGGGAGAGTAGTAGGATGGCTCCTAGGGCGTCTTTGATGGTGTAGTATGGATGGAAGGGGATTTTGTCGCAGTCTGAGGGGATGCCTAATGGGTTGTTTGAGCCTGTCTCGTGTAAGAAGGTGAGGTGAACGAGGGTGAGGCCTACAATGAGGAAGGGGAGGAGGAAGTGGAGGGCGAAAAATCGGGTTAGTGTGGGGTTGTCGACGGAGAACCCACCTCAGGCCCATTCTACTAGTGTTTGTCCGATGTAGGGGATGGCCGAGAATAGGTTTGTGATTACGGTAGCCCCTCAGAATGATATTTGGCCTCATGGTAGGACATATCCTACGAAGGCGGTTGCCATGAGGGCTAGGAGTAGGATGATTCCGATGTTTCAGGTTTCTTTATATAGATATGAGCCGTAATATAGTCCTCGGCCGATGTGAAGGTAGATGCAGATGAAGAAGAAGGAGGCTCCGTTTGCGTGGAGGTTGCGGATGAGTCAGCCGAATTGTACGTCCCGGCACATGTGGGCGACGGAGGAGAAGGCCAGGTTGGTGTCTGCTGTGTAATGTATGGCTAGTAGGAGGCCTGTGATGATTTGGGTGATTAGGCAAAGTCCTAGTAGAGATCCGAAATTTCATCATGTTGAGATGTTTGATGGTGCTGGGAGGTCGATTAGGGCGTCGTTGATGACTTTGAGGATTCGGTGGTTTTTACGAAGGTTGAGGGCCATTGATTGTTTCTGTATGTGGATATGAGGATGATGATGATGGATAAAGCGAATGATCCTAGGTAGGCTTTGATTAGGCCTGAGTGGAGGGAGGTGGCGGCTTTGGTTGCTGTTAGTTGGAGGCTGGCCAGCCCTTCTGGGCCTAGTATTTTATATCAGGAGAGGTCGATCAGGTGGGATGCGATGTTTTGCCCTCCTTTGAGGAAGTTGGTCATGCTTAGGCGGTGGACTAGGGGGTTATAGTATCCTAGGGATGTTGAGAAATTTAGGAGGGGGGTTTGTTTTGTGAGGATGAGTGTTTGGGCTATTTTTGAAATTTCTAAGGCTAGGGCGATGCCTAGGGCTGTTACGACCAGGGCCGTTATTTTAGTGGACAGGGGTATGGTTATTGTGGGGGTTTTTGTGGGGATGATAAATGAGGAGATGAGGAATCCTGATATGATGCTTCCTAGTGCAAGGCGAGTGATGGGGGAAGTTACTGCTGGGTTGTTTTCATTTACTGGGGCTAAGGGGGAAATTCGAACGAAGCCGGTCTGTACTAGTACGGTTATGCGAATTGTGTACACTGCGGTGAATGAGGTGGCTAGGAGGGTTAAGAGAAGGGCTCAGGTGTTTAGGTAGGATGTGTTCAGGCTTTCGATGATCTGGTCTTTTGAATAGAACCCTGCTAGGAATGGGGTTCCTATTAGGGCGAGGTTGCCGATGGTGAGGCATGCGGTGGTTGTGGGGAGCATTTTTTGGAGTCCGCCTATTTTTCGGATGTCCTGTTCTCCGTTTAGGCTGTGGATGATGGAGCCTGAGCAGAGGAATAGTATGGCTTTGAAGAATGCGTGGGTTGAGATGTGAAAGAAGGCGAGTTCAGGTAGGTTTAGGCCGATTGTAACTATTATCAGCCCTAGCTGGCTTGAAGTGGAGAATGCGATGATTTTTTTGATATCGTTTTGGGTGAGGGCGCACGTAGCTGCAAATAGTGTGGATAGGGCCCCTAGGCAAAGGCAGAGGGTCAGGGCAGTTTGGTTGTTGTTGAATAGGGGGTGGGTTCGGATGAGTAGGAAAATTCCGGCAACTACTATTGTGCTGGAGTGGAGTAGGGCGGATACGGGGGTTGGTCCTTCTATTGCGGCTGGTAGTCATGGGTGGAGGCTGAATTGGGCGGATTTTCCGGTTGCGGCTAAGATAAGGCCTAATAGGGGCAGTGTCGGGGTTTGGGATGGGGAGGCGAGTTGTTGAATTTCTCAGGTGTTTATGGTGGAGGCTAGTCATGCTATGCAGAGGATGAGTCCGATATCTCCAACTCGGTTGTAGAGGATGGCTTGGAGGGCGGCGGTGTTGGCTTCTGCTCGGCCATGCCATCAGCTGATTAGCAGGAATGATATGATTCCGACCCCCTCTCAACCGATGAACAGTACAAATAGGTTGTTGGCGATGATTAGGATGAGTATGGCGATTAGGAAGAAAAGCAGGTAAGTGAAGAATTTTGTGATGTGCGGGTCTGAGGCTATGTATCATGTTGCGAATTGCAGGATAGACCATGATACAAATAATGCGATAGGGAAGAAGGTGAGGGAGTAGAAGTCTATTTTTAGGCTGATGGGGATTTTGAAGGTTGTAATGAATTTTCACTCTCATAGGGAGGTGAGGCTCTCTGTTCCTGAGTGGAGGTAGATGGTTATGGGGATTAGGCTGATCAGGAAGGAGGTTTTGACTGTGTTTGTGATTGTGTTGGGGGTATTTTTAAGGCTGTCGGATAGGAGGGGGAGTAGGATGGGGGTGGAGAGGGTTGCTAGAGTTAGGAGTGTGAGCGTGTTTAGGATTAGTGAGAGATCCATTACTTTCACTTGGATTTGCACCAAGATGAGTGGCTCCTAAGACCATTGGATTACTATTATCCTTTGAAAGTAAGGAGACTGAGGTTTTATGCTCAGAGGCAAGAATTAGCAGTTCTCGTTGGTTTTACCTCTCCTCGGCAGGTAAGAAGAGTTTAACTTCTGTTTTTAGAGTCACGGTCTAATGTTTTGGTTTAAACTATACTTGCATATGGGGATGCCTGAGATTAGTTCGGGTTTGAGGATTAGTAGGGCCATGGGGATTATGTGCAGGGCCATGAGGAGATGCTCTCGTGTGGAGGAGTTTTGGATGGATGTGATGTGGGACGGGAGGGGGCCGCGTTGTGTCACCATAAGTATGTATAGGGTATAGGAAGCCGTAAGCAGGATTGCAGCTCCTGTCAGGATGATTGTAAAGGCGGACCAGTTGAAGAGTGCGATTACAATAGTCAGTTCTGCTATGAGGTTTGTTGTTGGTGGCAGGGCCATGTTTGTTAGGTTGGCTAGTAGTCATCAGGTGGCCATGAGGGGTAGTAGGGGTTGGAGTCCTCGTGTGAGTAGGAGGATTCGACTGTGTGTTCGTTCATAGTTGGTGTTGGCTAAGCAGAATAGTATTGAGGAGGTTAGGCCATGTGAGATTATTAGGATTATTGCCCCCGAAAATGCTCACTGAGTTTGGATTATGGTTGCGGCTACGACTAGGCCTATGTGGCTGACGGATGAGTAGGCGATTAGGGATTTTAGGTCAATTTGGCGCAGGCAGATAGCGCTGGTCATTAGTGCTCCTCACAGGGCTAGAGTGATGAAGGGGTAGTGTAGGTTGTTTGATGGCGGGTGTACTAGAATTGTGATTCGTATGATGCCGTAACCTCCTAGTTTTAGGAGAAGGGCGGCTAGTAACATGGAACCGGCGATGGGAGCTTCTACGTGGGCTTTGGGGAGTCAGAGGTGTAGGCCGTATAGTGGGGCTTTGACTATGAATGCGAGCAAGAGGGCCAGGCTTGCGACTAGGCCCGATCAGGAGGAGTTTAGTGTGGGGTGTGAGAGTTTGAGTATTGGGAGGTATAGGGTGCCGATTTGGTTGTGTAGGTGGAGGATGGCGATTAATAGTGGTAGGGAGCTGGCGAGTGTGTAGAATAGGAGGTAGATGCCAGCGTTTAGGCGTTCTGGTTGGTTGCCTCAGCGTGTGATGAGAACGAGGGTGGGGATCAAGGTGGCTTCGAATGCGATGTAGAAGAGTATGAGCTCTGAGGCTGAGAAGGCAATGAGAATGAATAGTTGGGCTGAGACTACTGTTGTGGCGAAGATTCGTTTGCGGGCGGTTGGTTCTGGTTCCAGGTGGTTTTGGCTTGCTATGATTATGAGGGGTAGGAGTCAGCATGAGAGAACCAGGAGAGGGGAGGAGATTTGGTCAATGGACGTTCAGGGGGTCAGGCTTTTGTTTGGGTAGTAGGTTGGTGTAAGTCATTGGAGGCTGACGGTGGCGATTAGCAGGCTGTGCAGTGTGATGTTGGTCCATAGGTGTTTACGTGGGGAGAGGAGGGCTAGGGGGAGGAGTATTGCGGTTGGGGTGATGATTTTTAGCATTGTAGTAGGTTGAAATTGTGCAGGTGGTCGGAGCCGTGGGTTCGGGTTGAGGCTACTAGTAGGGCTAGGCCTGTGCCTGCTTCGCAGGCGGAGAATGTTAGTATGAGAATGGGGAGGATGGTGGGGGTTGATGATTGGGTTTGAATGGGTCATATGGCTAGGGCGACGTATATAGACAGCATTATGCTCTCTAGACATAGTAGGGCTGAGATTAGGTGGGTTCGGTGGAAGGCTAGGCCTAGGCTGCTTAGGGTAAAGGCGGAGTAAAAGCTTAGGTGGAGGTAGGACATAAAGAAAGTTATAGGGTGGGGGCTATAATTTGTTGAGTCGAAATCAACCGTCTTAATTAGACTAACTTTCTGTTATTCTGCCCATTCTAGTCCACCTTGAATTCACTCATATACTAGGCCTAGGGTGAGGAGGAGGATAAGGGCGGATGCTCAGGCTAGGGTGGTAGTGGGGGATTGTAGCTGGGTGGCTCATGGGAGTGGTAGGAGTAGGGCGATTTCTAGGTCGAATAGGAGAAAGAGGATGGCCACTAGGAAAAAGCGGATTGAAAAGGGGAGTCGGGCGGATCCTAGTGGGTCAAATCCGCATTCGTACGGGGATAGTTTCTCTGAGTCGGGGTTTATTTGGGCGAGTCAAAAGTTTAGTGTGGTTAAGAGGATGCTCAGGGTAAGTGATAGGGCTAGTATGAACAGGATTATGTTTATTACTCTTCTCTGGGTTTAAACCAGATTTTAAGGATTGGAAGTCGATTGTAATTAATATACTAGAAGAGTAAGATCCTCATCAGTAGATTGAGATATAGAGGAACAGTCATACGACGTCTACGAAGTGTCAATATCAGGCAGCCGCTTCAAATCCGAAATGGTGGCTTGATGTGAAGTGGTATTTAATTAGGCGTAGGAGGCATACTAGGAGGAATGTAGAGCCGATGATTACGTGTAGGCCGTGGAATCCGGTAGCGACAAAGAATGTTGAGCCGTACACACTATCGGCGATAGAGAATGGTGCTTCGTAGTATTCTATGGCTTGTAGGGCGGTGAAGTAAAATCCTAGCAGGACCGTTAAGGATAGGGCTTGGATTGCTTGTTTTCGGTTAGCTTCTGTGATGCTGTGGTGGGCTCACGTGACGGTAACCCCTGAAGCTAGGAGGATGGCGGTGTTCAGGAGTGGGACTTCTATGGGGTTAAGGGGTTTGATTCCTGCGGGCGGTCATTGTCCTCCCAGTTCGGGCGTGGGGGCCAGGCTTGAGTGGAAGAAGGCTCAGAAGAAACCTAGGAAGAAGAAAGCTTCTGATGTGATGAACAGGGCCATTCCGTAGCGCAGTCCTTTTTGTACGGTGGGGGTGTGGTGGCCTTGGAATGTGCTTTCTCGTACGATGTCACGTCATCATTGGAATATGACGAGGGCAGTGGAGATTAGGCCTAGAATAAGGAGTCGGGGGGAGTTGTAGTGGAATCATATTGTTAGCCCTGAGGTGGTTAGGAGAGCAGAAGCTGCTCCTAGGATGGGCCATGGGCTGGGGTCAACTATGTGGTAGGAGTGTGCTTGGTGTGCCATTGGGGTTAGATGTTTTCTTGTAGGTAGAGGCTTAGTAGGAGAACGAAGACGTAGGCTTGGATTATTGCTACAGCCACCTCTAGGATAGTCAGTAGGAATAGAACTAGGAAGGTCAGGAGTGAGACTACCGGCATTGTGGAGAATAGAGCTGTTGTGGCTGTGGAAATGAGCTGGATGAGCAGGTGTCCTGCGGTTAGGTTGGCTGTTAGGCGCACGCCTAGAGCTAATGGGCGGATGAGTAGGCTTGTCGTTTCGATTAGGATGAGGGCTGGGATTAGTGGGGTGGGGGTACCTTCTGGCAGGAGGTGGGCTAGTGAGGCGGAGGGCTGGTTTCGTAATCCTGTTAGCAGAGTGGCAAGTCATAGGGGGAAGGCCAGGGCTAAGTTTATGGATAGTTGGGTGGTAGGGGTGAATGTGTAGGGCAATAGGCCTAGAAGGTTGATGAGTAGCAGGAAGATTATTAGGGATGTCAGGATTAAGGCTCATTTGTGTCCTTTTTTGTCTAGTGGTATTATTAGTTGTTTAGTGACTAGGTTGATGAATCATAGTTGGAGGGTTGAAAGTCGGTTGGTGATTCATCGGTTGTCTAGGGATGGGAGGAGAAGGGCTGGAAATGTTATAGAGATGAGGACTAGTGGGATTCCTAGGAAGGATGGGCTTGAAAATTGGTCGAAGAAACTTAGGTTCATGGTCAGGTTCAAGGGGTGGTGTTTGGGGTAATGGGGGGTTTGTTAGAGAGGGGGTTTGCTGATACGAATGAGAGGAGTTTGGGTTGAATGATTAGGGAGAAGGTGAGTCATGAAGTGAGCATGATAAAAAATCATGGGCCGGGGTTTAGTTGAGGCATTTCATTAAGGAGGGGGAGGAGTCCCTCTTTCTTTAGCTTAAAAGGCTAATGCTGGTCCATAGCTTCTTAATGATTGAGATGATATTATAGTGGATCAGTTTTCGAAGTCAGCGAGAGGGGTGGATTCTACCACGATTGGTATGAAGCTGTGGTTGGCTCCGCAGATTTCTGAGCACTGTCCGTAGTAAACACCTGGTCGGGAAGCAAGGAAGGAAGTTTGGTTGAGGCGTCCTGGGATTGCATCGGTTTTTACACCTAGGCTGGGGACAGCTCATGAGTGGATGACGTCATCGGCTGTGACGATGACTCGGATGGTGGAGTTTATGGGGACGATAACACGATGGTCTACCTCTAATAGGCGGAAGTGGCCCAGGGGTAAGTCCGTTGTTGGGATTATGTAGGAGTCGAATGTTAGTTCTTTGAGGTCGGTATATTCGTAGGTTCAGTATCATTGGTGGCCGATGGCTTTTAGGGTTAGGTCGGGTTCATTGATTTCGTCCATTATGTAGAGGATCCGCAGGGATGGTAGGGCGAGGGTGACTAAGACTATGGCGGGGAGGATTGTTCAGACGAGTTCGATTACTTGTGCGTTGACTGTGTTGGATGTTAGTTTTTCTGTGAGAGTATGGGTTAGTAAGTAGAGGACCAGGCTACAGATTGCTAGTGCGACTATTAGGGCGTGGTCGTGGAATCCTATTAGTTCTTCTATGATGGGGGAGGAGGCGTCTTGGAAGTTGAGTTGTGAGTGGTTGGCCATGTTTGGGTAGAGATGTGCAAGGTTTTCATTTGCAATTTAGCCTTGACAAGGCTATGTAATCGTTTTACTAACATCTCTATGAGAAAGAAGCATAGGTGGTTTATGCGGTTGGCTTGAAACCAACATATGGGGGTTCGACTCCTTCCTTTCTTGGACTTGGACAAAGGGGGGTTCTTCGAAAGTGTGGAATGGGGGCGGGCAGCCGTGGATTCATTCAACGTTTGTGCTTGTTAGTGCTGGCTGTAACGCTTTGCGTTTTGATGCGAAAGCTTCTCAGATGATGAAGACTAGCATGATTACGGCGGTTAGGGAGATGAGCGACCCTACTGAAGAGATGGTGTTTCATAGTGTGTAGGCGTCCGGGTAGTCTGAATATCGTCGTGGCATGCCGGCTAGGCCTAGGAAGTGTTGGGGGAAAAATGTTAGGTTTACACCTACGAATATCACGCCGAAGTGTGTTTTGGCCCATGTTGAGTGTAGTGTGTACCCTGTGAATAGTGGGAATCAGTGGGTGAATCCTGCTAGGATGGCAAAGACTGCTCCTATGGACAGTACGTAGTGGAAATGTGCTACTACATAGTAAGTGTCGTGTAGGGCGATGTCTAGTGAGGAGTTTGCCAGAATAATCCCCGTTAAGCCTCCAATGGTGAAGAGGAAAATGAAGCCTAGGGCTCATAGTATTGGAGGGTCTCATTTGATTGTGCCTCCGTGAAGTGTGGCCAGTCAGCTGAATACTTTAATTCCGGTTGGGATGGCAATGATTATGGTAGCGGATGTGAAGTATGCACGAGTATCGACGTCCATTCCTACTGTGAATATGTGGTGGGCTCAGACGATGAAACCCAGGAACCCGATGGATAGCATGGCTCATACTATTCCTATGTAGCCGAATGGTTCTTTTTTGCCTGCGTAGTACGTTACCACGTGGGAGATGATTCCAAACCCTGGGAGGATTAGAATGTAGACTTCCGGGTGGCCGAAGAATCAGAAAAGATGTTGGTATAGGACTGGGTCTCCTCCTCCAGCAGGGTCAAAGAATGTGGTGTTGAGGTTACGGTCTGTGAGGAGCATTGTGATTCCTGCGGCTAGGACTGGGAGGGACAGGAGTAGTAAGACTGCGGTGATTAGGACCGATCAGACGAATAGAGGGGTTTGGTATTGTGATAGGGCAGGAGGTTTTATGTTGATCGCCGTGGTGATGAAGTTGATTGCTCCCAGGATTGAGGAGATGCCGGCTAGGTGTAGGGAAAAGATTGCAAGGTCGACTGAGGCCCCGGCGTGGGCTAGGTTGCCAGCCAGTGGGGGGTATACTGTTCAGCCTGTGCCAACACCGGCTTCAACAGTAGATGACGCTAGGAGGAGCAGGAAGGAGGGGGGAAGTAGTCAGAAGCTTATGTTGTTTATTCGTGGGAATGCTATGTCTGGGGCTCCGATTATTAGAGGGACTAGTCAGTTTCCGAAACCCCCGATTATAATTGGTATAACTATGAAGAAGATTATTACGAAAGCATGGGCCGTGACGATTACGTTGTAGACTTGGTCGTCTCCTAGAAGGGCTCCAGGCTGGCCTAGTTCTGCTCGGATGAGGAGGCTTAGGGCGGTACCCACCATTCCGGCTCATGCGCCGAAGATTAGGTATAGGGTTCCGATGTCTTTGTGGTTGGTTGAGAATAGTCATCGGTTAATGAATGTCACAGGTAAGATGGCTGAGTGTGCAAGCGTTAGGCTGTAGTCCTTTTTACAGAGGTTCAATTCCTCTTCTTATCGGCTCTGTAGTGAAATTCATAGTGAGTTGCAAGCTCATTGATGTGCATTAGTCATGTACCGGGGCCTTAGGCAGAAGCCTGTAGGTTGGGGCATATAGCTGTTAACTATACGATCATGGGATCAAAGCCCATCTGCCTAGTGAGTTGAAAGGTCCTAGCTTAATTAAAGCACCTGAGTTGCATTTAGGGGATGCAGGGTAGTGGCCTGCGGACTTTAGCAGAAACTAAGAGGGTCTAACTCTTGTTTAAGGCTTTGAAGGCCTTCGGTTTTAGTAATCCTAAGTTTCTTAGACAAGGGTAAGGATCATGGGGGAGATGGGAAGGAGTATGACCGTTATGGTGATTAGGACGGCAATTATGATGCTGGTTGGCTTGTTAGTGCGTCATTGTTTTATGTGGTTTGTGGTGTGTGGGGGCAGTGTGATAGCTGTGCAGTATGCGAGCCGCAGGTAGAAGAAGAGGCTTAGTAGGGAGAGGAGGGCGATAAGTGTGGCTGCTGGGGCCATGTCTTGTTTGGTTAATTCCTGAATGATAAGTCATTTGGGCAGGAATCCTGTTAGAGGGGGCAACCCTGCGAGGGAGAGCAGGGCTAGCAGCAGCATTGCGCTTAGGGGCGGGATTTTAGTTCATGCGGTTATTAGTGTGGAGAGTTTTAGCACTTTGATTGTGTTTAGGGCGAGGAAGATAGCGGCAGTCATTATGGCGTAAAGGTAGAAGTTGAGTAGGGTAAGTTTGGGGTTGTAGATGATGATGACTGCTATTCAGCCTAGGTGCGAGATGGAAGAAAAGGCCAGGATTTTTCGGATTTGTGTTTGGTTGAGGCCCATTCATCCCCCTAGTGCTGTTGAAAGGACGGCTAGAGTAGTTAGGAGGGCGGGGTTAAGTGAAGGGGAAGTCATGTAGAGTAGTGCGATTGGGGGGAGTTTTATAAGGGTGGATAGGAGAAGGCCGGTGGTAAGAGGAGAGCCTTGGAGGACCTCTGGGAATCAGAAGTGAAATGGCACTAAGCCTAGTTTTATTGCGATTGCTGAGGTGAGAATTAAGCAGGATGTGGGGTTGGTGAGTTGAGTGATGTCTCATTGTCCTGTACATCATGCATTGGTCATGCTGGAGAACAGGACTAAGGCAGAAGCTGCTGCTTGGGTGAGAAAGTACTTGGTGGCGGCTTCAATGGCTCGTGGGTGGTGGGATTTTGAGATTAGTGGGAGGACAGCAAGTGTGTTGATTTCAAGACCTGCTCAGGCTATGATTCAGTGGTTGCTTGAGATGGTGATGGATGTTCCCAGGAGGAGGCTGATGACGAAGATTAGGTTTGCTTGGGGGTTCATTAGTAGGGGAAGGAGTTGAACCATCATTTTCGGGGTATGGGCCCGATAGCTTGTTTAGCTTACCCTACTAGAAAGTAATATAAGGGGAGTATGGAGGATTTTGATTCCTCTAGTGTAGGTTCGATTCCTGCTTTTCTAGGTATTAGGAAATGAGAGGACTGGTGCACCTCCATGTTCACTTTATCATAGTGACCCTTAGAGTTCAGGCACATTTCCGGCGCGGGGGGGGGGTTCTTAGGTAAGGAGGCAGGCCCGCGTAGCAGATTGGTATGCTGATGTGTCAGAGGCATAGGGCTAGTGTAAGTGGTAGGAAGTTTTTTCATAGCAGGTGCATTAGCTGGTCGTACCGGAATCGCGGGTAAGAGGCACGGATTCACAGGAACCCTGCTGAGAGCAGTAGGACTTTTGTGGCTAAGATAACGGGGTACAGCTCTTGAGGGGGGTTGAGGAAGCTTGGGTTGAAGAACAGAATCGTGGTTAGTGTGTTTATGAGCATGATATTGGCGTATTCGGCCAAGAAGAAAAGTGCGAATGGGCCTGCTGCATATTCTACGTTAAATCCGGATACCAGCTCGGACTCTCCCTCTGTCAGGTCGAAGGGGGCGCGGTTAGTTTCGGCGAGCGTGGAGACGTACCATATTATAGCAAGAGGTCAGCAGGAGAAGATGAGGTAGAGCGGTTCTTGTGTGACTGCGAGGGTGCTGAGGGTGTAGTTGCCGCTGAGTAGGACGACGGAGAGAAGGATAATGGCCAGGGTGACTTCGTAGGAAATTGTCTGGGCCACCGCTCGTAGTGCCCCAATTAGGGCGTATTTAGAGTTGGAGGCTCAGCCTGATCATAAAATGGAGTACACTGCGAGGCTTGATATGGCCAGTAGGAATAGCAGGCCCAGGTTAAGGTCTGCTAGAGAAAATGGAAGAGGCAGCGGGGTTCAGATTGAGATCGCTAGGAGCAGGGCTAGTATTGGGGTTGCGACAAATAAGAGGGGAGAGGATGTTGACGGTCGGATGGGCTCTTTGATGAATAGCTTTACACCATCTGCCAGAGGCTGGAGGAGTCCGAAGGGGCCGACAATGTTTGGGCCCTTTCGGCCTTGTATGTAGCTTAGGATTTTGCGTTCTACTAGGGTGAGAAAGGCTACTGCGATTAGGATTGGAAGAGCATAGGAGAGGGCTATGATGAGATTGACTAGAAGGGGGTAGTTGGTCATTGGGGCGGTCTGGGTAAGCTAGGGAGAGGATTTGAACCTCTGAGTTAAAGGACTTAAGCCTTTTGCATTTTCCGAGCTCTGCCACGCTAGCTGGTCCTTTTCTTGGACGTGATGTGGTGTGATAGCCTTTTGTAATTTAGTTGACTTCATTACTTAAGGCGAAGGCTTGCTTGTGGTATTGGCCTCACTTTTCCTATCCTTTCGTACTGGGAAGAGTTTGTCATAGATAGAAACCGACCTGGATTGCTCCGGTCTGAACTCAGATCACGTAGGACTGTTAATCGTTGAACAAACGAACCCTTAGTAGCGGCTGCACCACTAGGATGTCCTGATCCAACATCGAGGTCGTAAACCTCCCCGTCGATACGGACTCTCGGAGGAGATTGCGCTGTTATCCCTGGGGTAGCTTGGTCCATTGATCAATTGTATTGGGTCTGGGTACTGTTAGCACGTTGAGGGGTTGCTCTTAGTCTAGAGGTGTGGTCTAGTTTTTGGAGGTTTTGTTTTGCTCCAAGGTCGCCCCAACCGAAAAACGCAGACCAGAAACTTATGTAGCAGTGAACCTAGTAGGTGGGTATGTGATTTAAGGTGGTTGCTGGTTTTGAAGTTCCACAGGGTCTTCTCGTCTTATGGGTTTATCCCTGCTTTTGTACAGGGAGATCAATTTCACCGATTGCCTGTAAGAGACAGTTAAGACCTCGTTTAGCCATTCATACTAGTCTCGATTTATGGGACAATTGATTGCGCTACCTTTGCACGGTTAGGATACCGCGGCCGTTGAACGTGAGTCACCGGGCAGGCATCACCTTCAATACTTGTTTTGGGTTTGCTGAAGGCTATGTTTTTGGTAAACAGTCGGGCCTTGACGGGTTTGCCTAGTTCCTTTTACAGGTTTTAATCTTTCTTAATGGACGCTCCTCTGTCGGGTTAACAAGATACTTAATACTGCGCTTGTTTGATTTGTCGTATATTGGTGGTTTGTTAATAATGTACGGATGTAAGCTTGCGTCGTAGAGGGAGGACCCTGGTTACTCATTCTAGCATTAATTCTCCTATTTAGATAGGTTAGCCTGTTAATGGGGAGGGAGTCGTGGGGTTTTTATATTTTTGTGGTGTAGAGCTTTAACGCACTCTTTGTTGATGGCTGCTTGAGGGCCCACAGTTCAGTTAGGAAAGACTATTACTTATCCGCTCGTGGAGGTTGTATTCTTTTTTAAAGGAGCTGTACCTCCTTTAAATAGCCCTTAATTCGCTTCATTAGGGTTTGTGGGGTTTCCTTGGAGAAGAATTAAGAGTGAACTTAGATTCGTTTCACAGGCAACCAGCTATCACCCAGCTCGGTTGGCTTTTCACCTCTACTAACAAGTCGTCCCACTCTTTTGCCACAGAGACGGGTTCGCTCATGATAGCTGCTCGTAAGTAGCTCGCTTGGGTTTCGGGGTGGCAAACTTAAATTCATTTTGCTTGGTTTTTCTTGCTAGACCATGATGCAAAAGGTACAAGGGTTGATCTTTGCTGTTTATAGCTTAGTTTTCATTACTATTTCATCTTTCCCTTACGGTACGTGGTCTCTATCGCGCCAATGGTGTCTTTTCTATCGCCTATACTGGGACTAGTAAATGCTTTAGTTGGGTGGGGAAAAGTAGCTTTGTTATTCCAGGTCATGTCGGTTGGGCTAGAGTTTGGCATCAAGACGATCTGGTGTAGCAGACATTTTTCAGGTGTAAGCTGAATGCTTTGTTTAAGCTACGTCTTGGTGGTCTAAGTGCACCTTCCGGTACACTTACCTTGTTACGACTTACCTCATCTTTGGCTCGATGGCTTATTAGTGTATGGGGGGGGGGGGGCGCCTGCGAGGAGGGTGACGGGCGGTATGTACGTGCCCCAGGGCCGGCTTAAAGAGGGCTCGATTGTCCCACTTTACTGCTAAATCCGCCTTCTAGGGGTTATTTCATACCCCTTTGCCGTGTGTTCTAATCTAGAAAATGTAGCCCATTGCTGCCATTCCATAGGCTATACCTTGACCTGTCTTGTTAGCGTGGTGGGGCTATTGCGCTCACTGTTGGGCTTTCAGTGGAGGTGGGCTGGCGACGGCGGTATGTAGGCTGTTTTGGCAAGGAATGGTCGGGTATATCGTGGATCATCGATTACAGAACAGGCTCCTCTAGGTGGGTTTGGGGCACCGCCAAGTCCTTAGAGTTTCAAGCGTTGGTGCTCGTAGTTCTCGGGCGGATGCTTTAGTAGGTGTAAGCATCAAGATTTAGGGCCAGGCATAGTGGGGTATCTAATCCCAGTTTGGGCCCTGGCTTTCGTGGAGTTCAATTAATCGTTGTTCTAAGATCTTCTTTGATGTGGTGGCCTTATTGGCATCTTGGGCTTGCGACAGCTCAGTTGCTTTTTAATCTTAGCTACTTGGATAACATGTGACCACTCTTTACGCCGTTATAAAGTTAATTTGGGTCTCCTGTATGACCGCGGTGGCTGGCACAGGATTTACCAACCCTAAGCTTGCTATGGCTAAGTCAAGTTTACACTCATTGCTTAATATTAACTACTGCTGAATACCCGTGGGGGTGTGGCAATTGCAAGGCGTCTTGGGCTACGATTGTGGTGAGCCTGATGCCCGCTCCTATCTACCTGGGTAAGGTGTCCAGGGCATCTACACTGGAGCGCGGATACTTGCATGTATATACCTAGCAAAAACTAACAGTAAGGTTAGGACTAAGTCTTTTGTCTTTGGGTGTTTGTGGCAGCCATCTTGACATCTTCAGTGTCATGCTTTTTATAAGCTACAAAGAC